GGCTAACATAATATAACCCAATTGAGACATTGTAGAATAGGCTAAACTTCTCTTAATGTCTCTTTGAGCAAGAGCTAAAGTAGCTCCTAATAGTACCGTTATTACACCTATCAAAGAAATGAGATTCATTATGTAAGGTATGACTGTGAAAAGCGGAAGAAATCGAGCGACAAGAAAAATGCCTGCTGCTACCATAGTAGCAGCATGGATAAGAGCCGAAATAGGAGTAGGCCCCTCCATGGCATCAGGTAACCATACATGAAGGGGAAATTGTGCGGATTTAGCAACTGCACCGACGAATAATAGGGAGGCACACAGAGTAGCAAATAAAGAGTTGACCCCATTATTACGGATCAGGTTATTGAAGATTTCGAACAAATCTCGAAATTCGAAACTCCCTGTTATCCAATAAAAACCTAAGATTCCTAACAATAACCCAAAATCCCCTACACGATTAGTTACAAACGCTTTTTGACAAGCATTTGCGGCAGCCGGTCGTGTGAACCAAAAACCTATTAATAAATACGAACACATTCCCACTAGTTCCCAAAAAAGATGAATTTGTATCAAATTGGAACTAGTAACTAATCCCAACATGGAAGTATTGAAAAAACTCATATAAGCAAAAAATCTCAAATATCCTTGATCATGAGACATATAATTGTCACTATAAATAAGAACCATGATTCCAACCGTAGTGATTAGTATTGACATAATAGAAGTAAGTGGATCGATCAAGTAGCCGAACTCTAAGGAAAAATCAGTATTGATGGTCCAAGACCATAGATGTTGATAGATAGAACTGCCATTTATCTGTTGAATAGACAGATCGGACGAAAAAACCATAACTATACTTAGCAATGAAACACTAGGAAAAGTCCACATACGACGCAGATTTTTTGTTGCGGTCGGAACAAGCAGAAGTCCCAACCCTATTGACATAGTAACTGGAAGTAGAGCGAAAGGTATGATCCATGCATATTGATATGTATGTTCCATAAGAAAATCAAGCTTTCTTTTTTTATTCTTATTAATTGTTTCCCATTCACCAGCCCTTATTTCTTCCGGAAGGAGCAATAATAAAATAAATAAAAAAAAAAAAATTCAACTGAAAAAGTTACAATTCTTCAAATAACCAAGTTACTAGTTAAAAGCTACTACCTAGTTATTAACGAAGATATTTATTAAGATAAAAAATATGAGATTTTCCATTATTCTACTATATACATACGATACGGTGATTTCTATCCATATTTATATCAATATAGTAAGGAAAAAGAATGATACCAAAAATTCAAGTACTTTATTCTGATATGTATCATAGGATCTGCCAATAACTCGATCCAATAAACCTAGTTTTTATTTAGTTTCTTCGGAGTCATTAACTAATTCTTGAATTGATTGGCTTCGAGTCCAATAAAACAAACTTATGTTTATGTGTTTATGAAAAATCCTAGAATACTTGTCACTTCGCATAGAACTAAAATGAGAAATGACTCAAATTCCCTTTATTTTATCAAGTAATGTATTGTTTAACGGATTAACTACTTTGATTTAATTTCCATTTTCATTATGTGGACTCTATCTCCGAGCTTGATCAATTAATAGAAAAAGGTTACATTCATTGTTGGTTTCCTAAATTAGGAAAGGGTTCTTAAGCTTTTCGATTTTATAAATGTAACATTTATAATATATATATATATTATATAAATAGACTGAGATATGAATTGGAACCTTTTTGATTCTTATCAATGGCATCCGATTCAACGGTAGTAGATCCCGCCCGTAGACATAGATTGAATAAAGATATGAAGCCCCCAATCAGTACAAATTATTCTTTCTTCGAACATTGGATGTAATGGAAATGTGAAAAAAAAAAAATTCCCTTGAAAATCACATCGTTTTTTCTTTTTTCTTCTATTTCATTTCTTTTTTTATCCTTAATGATACCATATGCGATGCTCATCTATCTGTATCCATACTTTTCTATGTTATGAAGTGAAGTAAGCATAAGTATCGGCTATGGAATAAAGATAGATAATGAATAGTTAATAGAAAGAACAATCTATTTTGAATTGAACAATAAATGTCTTTCACGTCCAACTATAAAAATGAGTGACCCTTTTATTTTGAAATGGCGGTTCCAAAGAAACGTACTTCTCTGTCAAAAAAGCATATTCGTAGAAATATTTGGAAAAGAAGGGGATATCAGGCCGCGGCAAAAGCTTTATCTTTAGCTAAATCTATTTCTACCGGGCATTCCAAAAGTTTTTTTGTGCGACAAACAAGTAATAAAGCCTTGGAATGATCTGAATCTGAATCAGCATGACTCGATGAATTGGATGATTAAATTTATAAGATGAAGAATTCACATTAACTAATGTTTTGAACTCATCAATATGAGATAGAACTAGCTGTTGTGGTATGTAGAATACGAATTATTCTGTATACTAGGTTCTAAAAATGATTTCTTTTTTTGTTTGAAAAAAAAAAAAGAAAGAAGTAGTTAGACACAAAATACAAGGTTTCACCTTTCATTGATTGGTTTTTATAATTCGCGAGATGGGGGTTGTAACTTTCCCCATCGATTCATTTTTCACAATAACAAAACTCTTATTTTTTTTTCTTAGGAAGGGATTGGCTTATTGGATTATGTATCTCCAATAGTTATACATCATTAAGATTTTTGGAAAATCTGAAACAAGTATGAACGAGGTTAGAGCCCCCCTTTTTGTTCCAAAGTAAGGCGGGGATAAGATTCATAGTCAAAGTCAATGGATTATTGAAACTAATTGATTAAAATATACATTTTAAAACTTTGATTTGTAGCTCTCTGAATCACTACATGTCTACAAGGACTCCCTCTTGTTTCGAACAGATAAAAAAAAAAAAAAACAAAATAATAAAACTGCCAGGATCCCATTTAGATCGATATTTATGTACTAAAGAATGAGTCAATCTTACGTAATCCAACCCCAATAGATCCTATCCCATGTTTGAGCTGGAGGATCGATCAATCGATATATCTAGATCTAATATCTAAATTATTTTATCTATTAATATTAGATTTCAATTCTATATATAAAAAGATCTTATCAGTTTAAATTTTATTTTCTAAGTTTTCTAAGTTAAAGTACATACAGTAGAATTCCGATAAAGATTGAAACTCTTTTGTTATACGATATGCCCGGTCCAATACCTAATGGGTTTGGTAAATCCTCACACAAATTATGTTATGTATACAATGAAGATCCCAATCATTAATACATCTTTGATACCAAACTATCCAAATATTTATAGAAATCTTTTGGATGTAGTGATGAAGTTGTGATATATAAAAAATATTGTTTTATTTTGTTCATTGAAAAATGAATCTTTTTCATTTCGGATCTATCAAATCAGATAAATGAGAAATGAATCGTCAAAAAAGGAGAAAAAAAAAATTCTTAGTTCTATACCCGGACTCAGGGCATAACCGTCTAGTTCCAACTATTCCAGAAGAACTTATAATACGGAAAAGCCCGCTGTTTAAAATGACCCCCTGCCATGAGACTAAGGATTATTGAGCGTTTAAATATTTATTTGAACGGGTCTTTATTCATCGATTCTAACATTTCCTAAAATAGATTGCATTAAATCCCTCAATCTCGACGATTGAACATCATATGGACTATGATTATTTCGATGAAGCCGCCATGGTGAAATTGGTAGACACGCTGCTCTTAGGAAGCAGTGCTAGAGCATCTCGGTTCGAGTCCGAGTGGCGGCATCTTCTAAAAAAGGCACAATAGATCCTATAATGAATTCAATTCCGGATTTCCATTCCGTAATTGGGGATACCTCCCTAAAAAAAATTATGATATTTGCCACTTTAGAACATATATTAACTCACATCTCTTTTTCTATCATTTCAATTGTTATTACGATTCATTTGATGACCTTATTAGTCCATGAAACCGTAGTACTATTTGATTTGTCAGAAAAAGCCATGATGGCTACCTTTTTCTGTATAACTGGATTATTAGTTACTCGTTGGATTTATTCGAGACATTTGCCGTTAAGCGATTTATATGAATCTTTAATGTTTCTTTCATGGAGTTTCTCCATTATTCATATGTTTCCTAAAAGACGGAATCAGAAAAGTTATTTAAGCGCAATAACCGCGCCAAGTGCTATTTTTACCCAAGGCTTTGCCACTTCGGGTCTTTCAACCGAAATGCATCAATCTGCAATATTAGTCCCTGCTCTACAATCCCAGTGGTTAATGATGCACGTAAGTATGATGTTATTGAGTTATGCAGCTCTTTTATGTGGATCGTTATTATCCGTAGCTCTTTTAGTCATTACATTTCGAAAAAACCTAGATATTCCTCGCAAAAGCAATCATTTCTTAATTGGGTCATTTTCCTTTGTGAATGAAAAAAGAAGTGTTTTACAAAACACTTCTTTTCTTTCATTTATAAATTATCACAGGTATCAATTAACCCAACAATTAGATCAGTGGAGTTATCGTGTCATTAGTTTAGGGTTTACTTTTTTAACCATAGGTATTCTTTCGGGAGCAGTATGGGCTAATGAGGCATGGGGGTCTTATTGGAATTGGGACCCCAAGGAAACTTGGGCATTTATTACTTGGACCATATTCGCGATTTATTTACATAGTAGAACAAATCAGAGCTTTCAGGGTGTGGATTCGGCAATTGTGGCTTCTATAGGATTTCTTATAATTTGGATATGCTATTTTGGGGTCAATCTATTAGGAATAGGACTACATAGTTATGGTTCATTCACATTAACAACTAATTGAAGAAAGGGCCTGAAGAATACATAGGAACATCGTCCCGTATATTATATTAAAGAAGGTTTGTGCAAGTTTTTTCGAACCATTTGAATCACTACTTGATTCAAATGGTTCGAAAAAACTTTAGATGTATCTGATTATAATTCACTTCATTTTTTTTTTCTTTCATTGCATTATACAGTGAACGCTTTTAAAAATC